ATCTATTTTATATATATCAATAAAATTTATATCAATAAAATATAAATAGATTTTTGTCGTTATAAAAGACACTCTTTTATAGTAACAATAATAAATTTAGTATGATATAAATAGAACAAAAGAGGAAATAGCAAAGAAACAAAAAGGTTATACAAGGCTATATACAAATCATCCACATTTTTTTTATTTCATTAATTGAATTTTATTTGTTGATTAGGACGAAGTTCCGTAAAAACCCCCGCCCTTTTTGAAATATCATGAACAGTTCCTGTAGGTTGAGCACCTTTTTCAAGGAAATATAGAATAGCAGGAACATTTAAATAGATTTGATTCTTTATCGGGTCATAAAAACCCACTTTACGAAGATCTCTTCCCTCTCGTCGGGATCGAACATCAATTGCAACGATTCGATAAATGGCTCATTGGGATAGATGAACAATACTCCCCCCCCCTAGAAACGTATAAGAAGTTTTCTCCTCGTACGGCTCGAGAAAATTCTAAATTATGTCTATGTATAGAATCATAATAACAAATAGATCCATAAAATCATCAAATTCATTATATTATTGATTTTAGTTTAAATACTTTTTCTTAGTCTTCCCCCCCCCCCAAAAAAAAAAAATTATTTGTATCCTCATAACTCAAGTTGAATAACTCTCAAATAACTCAAAAGAAACCTTTTAGGTATTAAATTTATTGAGTGGTCTCTAACCCTTTTTGTCTGTCTCCTTTAGAATCTATTTTGATTCTTAAATATGATCTGGTTGTTGAGACAATTGAAAACGGTATTTCCTTGTTCCAGGATCTTTATCTTTGCCTTGAATCATTGGGTTTAGACATTACTTCGGTGATCTTTAAATCGTTTCAAAACGGCAGCAACATACCATTTTTTGTGATTTCTTTCTATCAAAGAATCGTATGAATGGTTGATTCCTACGTAATACACTTTACTTTTGATTTGATTTGATCAAAAGAGTTTTACCAATTCCAACAAAATTAACTTTTAAATTTTATCGAATTGGATCCTTTAGATTTATATATCTAAAATATACTTACGAAGTTGTTCCAATTTATTGATCGATACTAACCTTAGATTCTTGCCCTTGAGAAATTAATCAATACGTTCTACTCGAGCTCCATCGTGTACTATTTACATGGCAACACTCTCAAAAATGAGGGTTCCAGTGGAACAGAACAAATGATGTCGAGCCAAGAGCACTTTCGTTCCTATATAATATAAAAAAGTGGTGGATGTAAGAATCCACAGCTGATCATGTCCTTCAAGTCGCACGTTGCTTTCTGCCACATCGTTTTAAACGAAGTTTTACCATAACATTCCTTCAGTTTGGAACCAGTATGTAATTGATTCAATTATGGAATCGTGAATAATCATCGGTTCGGTCGGTACATAATAATCTATACTTTTTTCTTCTATATGAAGAATGGATAATGTATGACGAAGTCTCAACAAGAATTCAATCAATTTAACCCCATTGTTTATAATTTTTTTTTAATTATAACTAACATAACATGAATAAATAAACACGAATAAACAAGTTATTTTGAATCTCTATCTTCAAGTAACGTGAATAGGATAAATTCAACAATTTAACACTTCTTAGAGTACCAAGAACTCATAAGAAATCATTAAAAAGATTTAATTGATTGAATAGTTGAATAGTTTCCTACCCTATATCATTATTTGCATAAGGTTTTACAGTAAGTACCATTCGCTTTTTATCATCATTAAGAGAAAGATAAATCCATATTGGATTAAACCATCAATGATTAATAAAAAAAAAAAGACTGATGTAAGGAAAGATTGAAGATTTAGGTTGTTATTTTTTCGTATTTCATATTGTAAAATCAGTAATATTTAACAAATCAAAATTTCGTTTCATATGCGTGTTATTTGAACTCGATTAAATTTGTGAAAAAGATATGATTAATAATAAAAAAAAAAAAAAAAAAGAAATAAGAATCACATTCTATAACAATATTATACTCTTAAACGGAAGACTGGTCGAAAAGATAATCTTTATTTTGATATATTTTATTATGATATAGATTATGATATAGATATATATTTTATTTTTTATTATAGATTAATAAAATGATCGTGGGTCAGGTATGTTCTGGGACGGAAGGATTCGAACCTCCGAATAGCGGGACCAAAACCCGTTGCCTTACCACTTGGCCACGCCCCATTTCTAGTCGACACTAATAAACACTAATATTGGTACTGGTTGTTCGTCAACTCAAGTCTAAATATCTATTATCTATAAAATAGATTACTAGAATTTTTATACATGTAGACGTAGAATTAAACAGAATTTATTGATCATTACATATAATTCAATTAAGATATTGTATGAAAGTATGGTTTATTCTATTCTCTTTTGATTTGAGAATTGAAGGATTTTTGATTGGGTGAGTTCAAATCAAAGAAAGTTTTTTGGTCTATCTTATTTTCTTTTTATTCATTTTTCTTTTCTATGAATAATAACATATTTATAATAATAAAATAATAAAAAACTCAATTTATTAATAACTCAATCAAAATAAATAAAATACAATTATCCTCAAGAACAAAATGTTTGTTATGCTTAATATATTTAGTTTGATCTGTATCTGTCTTAATTCTGCTCTTTATTCAAGTAGTTTTTTCGTCGCCAAATTGCCCGAGGCCTACGCTTTTTTAAATCCAATCGTAGATTTTATGCCAGTAATACCCCTGTTTTTTTTTCTCTTAGCCTTTGTTTGGCAAGCTGCTGTAAGTTTTCGATGATATCTTTAATTTAATAATGTCTAGACAAATTCATGATTTATTGAAAAAAAAAAAATTCAAAGAAAAGAATTGATAAGATCAGATAAGTCTTACACCCTCAATTCAAATATTGAAATTCTTGTACAACCGCGAAAAATCTGGATCACCCCACTTTATTTCTTGGTGTCAAAATAAAAAATCAAAATAGTAGGGTATGCGGTATAAAAACGGAGAATCTATTCTCTTTTTTACTAAAAAAAATCTTGGAGATTATGTAATGCTTACTCTCAAACTATTTGTTTACACGGTAGTGATATTCTTTGTTTCTCTCTTTATTTTCGGATTCCTGTCTAATGATCCAGGACGTAATCCTGGACGTGAAGAATAAAAGATAAGGTTTTTGTTTTCCTTGCTTGATTTTTAAATGTTCTTAGTAGGATTTTATCTATTACACATTTTTAACTATTAAAAATAAAAAGAGCTCGCGAAAAATTCGAAAGAAAATACCAAGTCATCAACAAAAACGGAAAGAGAGGGATTCGAACCCTCGGTACGAAAAACTCGTACAACGGATTAGCAATCCGACGCTTTAGTCCACTCAGCCATCTCTCCTCCCAATTGAAAAAGGATAATACTATGTTACATTATAAAAAATAAGGATTGAAAGAGCCCTTCATAATATTTTTTTTTCATCCGAGAGTGCTTTTTAGTTCCACGGCCCGGCTAAGTACTGACCAGGCCGGGCCCGCCATTTATTGTTCCAACGAATCATAAATAATTTTTTTTTATTTGAAAACTAAAATACTTGCTTGTTATTACGATTGGAAACATAAAAACTCTTTTGATTTCTATGATATAGAATCAAATGATATCGAATCAAAGTGTCGTTTCTTATCTTAATTCTTAATTTTTTATATTTATTCTTTATTTTCTTTATTCCTTTTATTTTAGTAAAGTAAATAAATAACAAAAAGGGAGCTGTGGATTCTTGCACAATACATTTTCATGTATGTTATGGCTTAAGTAGTTTTGTCGAGACGTCTAGGTCAAAAACCTCCGGCAAAAAAACACTTGTTATTTAGTTTTAGTTATTGAAATTTAATGAATTCTCTTTTCCGAATCTCATTGGGTTCTCTGATACAACACGTAAACGCTCTAATTTTCATGATTATTTTATGATCCTATCCTTTCTTTTTACTCTTTTAACTTTTTATTACGACCCATTTTCTTGTTCGACAAAAGGTTCATTTATATACAATAATCGGATTGTAGCGGGTATAGTTTAGTGGTAAAAGTGTGATTCGTTCTATAATCCTTTATATAGTTAAGGGGTCTTTCGGTTTGATTAATATTTCATTCCGACCAAAAACTTTATTTCTTAAAAGGATTTAATCCTTTACCTCTCAATGAAAAATTCGAGGAAGAATATACATTCTCGTGATTTGTATCCAAGAATCAATTAAAAATTGAAAAATTGGATTATGAGATTACGAAACATAATTTTTTTTTTTATTAGATCAATACTTCTAATTGAATAAGTATGAGTAAAGGATCCATGGATAAAGATAGAAAGTGGCTTTCTAATCGTAACTAAATCTTTAATTTGGAATTTGTATTACGGAAATTGAAGCAAAATGGCTATTAAACAATGACTTTGGTTTACTAGAGACATCGACAAATTTTTTTAGCTCGGTAGAAACAAAATGCTTTTCCTAAGGATTCTCTCACATAGAAATAGAGAACGAAGTAACTAGAAAGGTTGTTATAATATAATCCCCCTCTTTTCTATAGGGATCGTCTAGAAAGCGGGTTGTTCTGAATACATTCAGACAGAAAAGCTGACATAGATGTTATGGGTGGAATTTTTTTTTTCGTTCATGTCTTAATATAGGAATTTATACATCTTCCATAAAGGAGCCGAATGAAACCAAAGTTTCACGTTCAGTTTTGAATTAGAGACGTTAAAAATGATGAATCAACGTCGACTATAACCCCTAGCCTTCCAAGCTAACGATGCGGGTTCGATTCCCGCTACCCGCTTTTACTTTATTTTTTTATTAAATTAATAAGAAATAAGAAAATAATAATAAGAAATAAGAAAAAAATAGAATTAAATATTTTGAGATTTTTATTATTTTATAAAAAATTTTATGAATATAATTAATGTAATGCATCATTGACTTGAATACGGAATTCCCGGAATTGGTTCAACTATTTTTCCGAACAAGAAATA